CTTCTATTGATTTGATAGAAATTCTTTTTTCTTTTCCTGTCTCTATGATTTTCGATGAATGAGCCTATGGTAATGCTTTTATCTCTATTCTATGGCGCAAGCGACCGTCGAGTCTATAAACAAGTACTAATAAAGAAAACTATACTAAAGGAAACACAGGATATCCATCCTAAAAATAAAAAAAAAAGACATATATCATATATTAGGGCTATACGGATTCGAACCGTAGACCTTCTCGGTAAAACAGATCAAACGGATTATTATCGAAATGATTCGAACTGTTTCAAAGACCCAACATGCATTTTTCTGCATTGGGCTCTTTCATCAACTGATGTAAAGATCAGTTAATCCACCATAGTTTTTCTTTACGAAAAGATAATAAGATGGCTCCCTGTGCTCTGATTGATTATTTGTATTATGATCTATCTAGGAGCAATACCAAAGTGTTTCAAAGGAGGATTACCTTGACTTAGGTCTGCCTCCGGCCTAAATGAAATCAACCTAAGTGAAATGGAGTCTCTATCGTTCCGCTGCAAGAGTTGACTATGAGACTTCATACACCTTAAAGTTCATAGAACGAAAAGAAGTTTTTTGGAGGCCCTTATCCTCATTACGCCTAGCATTGAGTGGGCTGGATATTTACCTTATCAACTAGCAAATCAATAGGGGTTCTATTTGATTAGGCACCTGAATTGGCACCTGAATCGGACTGAACCGACTGTTTGTCAGGCTACTGTTCTCCTATTCTCTCGAATCCATGAAGTAAGACATTGATTTTGCAATAAGGTCAATTATGTTCATTGCATAATAAGTTCCCTTGAAAAGCATTGGCGCACGTGTAAGCGAGTTGCTCTACCGAACTGAGCTATAGCCCTTGTTAGAGATATCTTAACATATAGATAATTTCTTGTCAAGATGAATATTCTCTAATGCCAGAGGATATCCCTTTGATCTGTTTACTATATAATATACCAATAAGGGAGCGGTATTGCTTATAAAAAGGATTCAATCTATAATCGATCGAAGTAATGTGGCTTCTTTTATAGTGATAAATTGCCTACTTAACTCAGTGGTTAGAGTACTGCTTTCATACGGCGGGAGTCATTGGTTCAAATCCAATAGTAGGTAGGTAGGTAGAAAAATTACTAGATAGCATTGGACTTACTTCGCTTCGCTATCTAATAACTTTTTCTACCCTTCTTTCCTTTTTCTTTGTATCAACGAAACCTTTGGATTGTCTTCAATTGGATGGGGGAATCCAATTGACAGCCTCCACTCGTATCCTAGCTCGTCTGAGAGCTAGCTTCGCTTCAACCAATTCTTTCGTACCCTCAGCTCTACTCAAGTTAGCTTCGGCTATTTCAAGTGCCTGTTGAGCTTCTTCTGGATCAATGTCACTACCCAGTTCTGCATCATTTCCTAAAATGATGATCTCATTATTAACTATTCTCGCAAAACCACTCCACAGAACCGCCGTTAACCATTGGTCGTTGAGGAGGCGTATTCTCAAAGGACCCATATCTACAGCTGTGTTAATGGGGGCATGGTTTGGTAATACACCAATTTGGCCACTATTAGTAGATAAAATGATTTCTTTCACTTCACAATCCCAAATAATTCGTTTAGGAGTCAGTACATAAAGATTTAATTTCATTTCTTCAATTTGCTCTCCTCTTCTAAGTTTATAGCTTTCGTGCTAGCTTCATCGATGTTCCCCACCAAATAAAAAGCCTGTTCGGGTAGGCCATCTAATTCTCCGGAAAGGATTAGTTGAAATCCCCTAATTGTTTCTGCAAGACCAACATACTTTCCTGGAGAACCGGTAAAAACTTCCGCCACAAAGAACGGTTGTGATAAGAACCGCTCAATTTTTCGTGCTCTTGCTACAGTTAAACGATCCTCCTCCGATAATTCATCCAACCCAAGAATTGCGATAATGTCCTGAAGTTCTTTGTAACGTTGTAAAGTTTCCTTAACTCTTTGCGCAGTTTCATAATGTTCGTTGCCAACGATCCGAGGCTGTAACATAGTTGAGGTTGAATCTAAAGGATCTACTGCGGGATAAATACCCTTGGAAGCTAATCCTCTGGAAAGTACGGTAGTAGCGTCCAAATGTGCAAATGTTGTGGCAGGAGCAGGGTCGGTCAAATCGTCCGCAGGTACATAAACTGCTTGGATCGAAGTTATAGATCCCTTTTTGGTAGAAGTAATTCTTTCTTGCAAAGAACCCATTTCTGTACTAAGGGTAGGTTGATAACCCACTGCAGAGGGCATTCTACCTAATAAGGCGGATACCTCCGATCCTGCTTGAACAAAACGAAAGATATTATCGATGAATAAAAGCACGTCTTGCTTATTAACATCTCGGAAATATTCTGCCATAGTTAGGGCAGTTAAACCAACTCTCATACGAGCTCCCGGCGGTTCATTCATTTGGCCATAGACTAGAGCTACCTTTGATTCCTCAATATTTTTTTCATTAATTACTCCAGATTCCTTCATTTCCATATAAAGATCATTTCCTTCACGAGTCCGTTCCCCTACTCCGCCAAATACGGATACGCCTCCATGAGCTTTAGCAATGTTATTGATTAATTCCATGATGAGTACTGTTTTACCTACTCCTGCCCCTCCAAATAGTCCGATTTTTCCTCCACGCCGATAAGGAGCTAAAAGATCGACCACCTTAATACCTGTTTCAAAGATAGATAATTTCGTATCTAACTCGATAAAGGCAGGCGCGGATCTATGAATAGGGAATGTTGCACTAGTATCTACAGGACCCAAATTGTCAATAGGCTCCCCAAGAACGTTAAAAATTCGTCCGAGAGTAGCTCCACCGACTGGAACACTGAGAGGAGCTCCCGTGTCAATCACTTCCATCCCTCTCATCAACCCGTCTGTAGCACTCATAGCTACAGCTCTAACTCTATTATTTCCTAATAATTGTTGTACCTCACAAGTCACATTAATTTGCTTATCGGCAGTGTCTCTACTCTTGACTATCAAAGCATTATAAATATAAGGCAACTTGCCCGGGGGAAAAGTGATATCCAGCACGGGTCCAATAATTTGATCAATACGCCCTGCGCTTTTTTCTTCAATTGTGGAAACCCCGGGACGCGAAGTAGTAGGATTGGTTCTCATAATTATCACTTAATTATCAAAAAAAGGAATTTGTCGAAATTTTTCTTTTTTTTGTTGAATAATGCCAAATCAAATCAAAAAAAATATCCAAAAATCCAAAAGTCAAAAGGAAATGAATTAGTTAATTCAATAAAAAAGAAAAGGGAACTAGCACTTGATTTCGTTGCCCAAGCAAATCCCATTCAATCGTTTACTCATGGAATGAGTCCGTTGGAAAGTTCAATCAATCTATTTTTCATATACATTTCGCCTTTTGTGAAGGATCCGTGCCTACTCTACTTTCCTATCTAGGACTTCGATATACAAAATATATACTACTGTGAAGCATAGATTGCTGTCAACAGAGAATTTTCTTAGTATTTAGGTATTTAGATTCAAAATAAGAAAGGGGCCTATTACGAACTTGTCAAATTGTAAAATAAGGATTAGGGATTGGTTTGGGTTGCGCTATATCTATCAAAGAGTATACAATAAAGATGGATTTGGTGAATCAAATCCATGGTTTAATAACGAACCATGTTAACTTACCATAACAACAACTCAATTCTTATCGAATTCCTATAGTAGAATTCCTTTCCTATAGGATAGAACGTACACAGGGTGTAAGCTTTATATATGAATGAAACATATTCATTAACTTAAGCATACTCCCTTTTTTATTTAATGAGTTGATATTAATTGAATATCCTTTTTTTCAGATTTTTGGAAAGGTTTCATTTACGCCTAATACATATCGAGTAGACCCTGTCGTTGTAAGAATTCTTAATTCATGAGTTGTAGGGAGGGACTTATGTCACCACAAACAGAAACTAAAGCAAGTGTTGGATTTAAAGCTGGTGTTAAGGATTATAAATTGACTTACTACACCCCGGAGTACGAAACCAAGGATACTGATATCTTGGCAGCATTCCGAGTAACTCCTCAGCCCGGGGTTCCGCCTGAAGAAGCAGGGGCTGCAGTAGCTGCGGAATCTTCTACTGGTACATGGACAACTGTTTGGACTGATGGACTTACCAGTCTTGATCGTTACAAAGGACGATGCTATCACATCGAGCCCGTTCCTGGGGAAGAGGATCAATATATCTGTTATGTAGCTTATCCATTAGACCTATTTGAAGAGGGTTCTGTTACTAACATGTTTACTTCCATTGTGGGTAACGTATTTGGTTTCAAAGCCCTACGCGCTCTACGTTTGGAGGATCTACGAATTCCTCCTACTTATTCAAAAACTTTCCAGGGTCCGCCTCATGGTATCCAAGTTGAAAGGGATAAGTTGAACAAGTATGGTCGTCCTTTATTGGGATGTACTATTAAACCAAAATTGGGATTATCCGCAAAAAATTATGGTAGAGCGTGTTATGAGTGTCTACGCGGTGGACTTGATTTTACCAAAGATGATGAAAACGTAAACTCACAACCATTTATGCGCTGGAGAGACCGTTTTGTCTTTTGTGCTGAAGCAATTTATAAATCACAGGCTGAAACCGGTGAAATCAAGGGGCATTACTTGAATGCGACTGCAGGTACATGCGAAGAAATGATGAAGAGAGCTGTATTTGCGAGGGAATTAGGGGTTCCTATTGTAATGCATGACTACTTAACTGGGGGATTCACCGCAAATACTAGTTTGGCTCATTATTGCCGCGACAATGGCCTACTTCTTCACATTCACCGAGCAATGCATGCAGTTATTGATAGACAGAAAAATCATGGTATGCATTTCCGTGTATTAGCTAAAGCATTGCGTATGTCTGGGGGAGATCATGTCCACGCCGGTACAGTAGTAGGTAAGTTAGAAGGGGAACGCGAAATGACTTTAGGTTTTGTTGATTTATTGCGCGATGATTTTATTGAAAAAGATCGTTCTCGCGGTGTCTTTTTCACTCAGGACTGGGTATCCATGCCAGGTGTTATACCGGTGGCTTCAGGGGGTATTCATGTTTGGCATATGCCAGCTCTGACCGAAATCTTTGGAGACGATTCCGTATTACAATTTGGTGGAGGAACTTTAGGACACCCTTGGGGGAATGCACCTGGTGCAGCAGCTAATCGAGTGGCTTTAGAAGCCTGTGTACAAGCTCGCAACGAAGGGCGCGATCTTGCTCGTGAAGGTAATGAAATTATCCAACAAGCTTCCAAATGGAGTCCTGAACTAGCCGCAGCTTGTGAAGTATGGAAAGCGATCAAATTCGAGTTCAAGCCGGTAGATACCATCGATTAAGTGGATAAAACTAGATATAAAGAAGGTCTAAATAAAAAAGAAGCAAAATAGAAAGAAAAAAATCAGTTACGAAATGCAGTAATTCTTCTTTATTCTTCTAATTGATTCCAATTAAATTCGGCTCAATCTTTTTATAAAAAGATTGAGCCGAATTTAAATAGATCTTGATACGATCATGAGACTTGACAAATCGAGATTCTTCTATTCTATATATCTAGAATATAGAAAGGTATAATAAAATAAACAAATACAAATAAAAATATAGTATTATCATACGATAATGGAATCAAATACGCAGTATTTACAGAAAAGAGTCTTCGTTTATTGAGAAAGAATCAATATACTTCTAATATCGAATCGGGATTCACTAAGACAGAAATAAAGCATTGGGTCGAACTCTTCTTTGGTGTTAAGGTAGTAGCTGTGAATAGCCATCGACTACCCGGAAAGGGTAGAAGAATGGGACCTATTCTGGGACATACAATGCATTACAGACGTATGATCATTACCCTTCAACCGGGTATTCTATCCCACTTTTACTTTTTATTAAAAGGTATTCTGAAAGAGGTATTTCTTTCATTTTAACAATAGCTTTCTTTTGAATCCAATTTGAAGTTCGATTAGAAGGATAGAAAGGTCATGAGAATGGGAAAAGAGAAATCAAATCTTTTTAATTAGTTCCCCTTTTTTGCAACTTTCTTATTATCCATTCCATTCATTTTTTTAGATATGGAATACTTTTCTAGTTTTATAGAATACTTTATATTCTATAAAAAATCTTTATTTTGCAAACTCAAAAATACAATAGTCAATATTCTTTATAATAGATATACTTAATTATATCATAAGAATCTTAAGATATATTTCGAATAGATAGAAATAGTAAATTTGAATTGAGACACCTATTCTATGACAGATTTTAACTTACCCTCTATTTTCGTGCCTTTAGTAGGCTTAGTATTTCCGGCAATTGCAATGGCTTCTTTATTTCTTTATGTGCAGAAAAATAAAATTGTCTAGAACCGACGGGGCCAAATTTTCTCAATGTATTTGATTTCCAGGATCATAATACAGATATTTTTTAGCGTAAGTAATATAATATTATAGGGTATGTAGTTCTTTCTACACACAAATGAAAAACGTCTATGGATGCAGATATAGGCTACGAGCATAAATGCATGCATAGGCGTAGCCGAGTATAGCGAGTTTTTTTTATTTTAAGTGGATCCACAAATTTTTTTTGAATAGAAAGTCAATGTATCTAACCAATTATTTCACAGGAGTACTAGCTGCTGAAGGCGATTTCAGAATCAAAAAAAGTCAAAATCATTTAGCTTATTCTCTCAATTTCAATTAACCGCTGCTGGATTTAGTATATCTAATATGAATTGGCGATCAGAACACATATGGATAGAACTTCTAAAAGGTTCTCGAAAAAGAGGTAATTTTTTCTGGGCCTGTATTCTTTTTCTCGGTTCATTAGGATTCTTAGCGGTTGGGGCTTCCAGTTATCTTGGTAAGAATATGATATCCGTACTTCCATCTCAACAAATTCTTTTTTTTCCACAGGGGGTCGTGATGTCTTTCTACGGAATCGCGGGCCTATTCATTAGCTCCTATTTGTGGTGCACTATTTTGTGGAATGTAGGCAGTGGTTATGACCGATTCGATAGAAAAGAGGGAATAGTGTGCATTTTTCGTTGGGGATTCCCTGGAATAAAACGTCGCATCTTCCTTCGATTCCTTGTGCGGGATATCCAATCAATTAGAATTCAGGTTAAAGAGGGTCTTTATCCTCGTCGTATCCTTTATATGGAAATCCGGGGCCAGGGGGTCATTCCCTTGACTCGTACTGATGAGAAGTTTTTTACTCCACGAGAAATTGAACAAAAAGCTGCCGAATTGGCCTATTTCTTGCGCGTACCAATTGAAGTATTTTGAGTACCAATTGCCATTTTTTTTTTCAATTGTAACGGGATTTTCGAGTATTTATCTAAAGGAAGGAACAAACGAGGATAAGAGAAAATACCTTTTCATTTGTTTTGTCCAAGTGAGATATATGGCATAATATTCTTCCTTTTTAATATGAAATTTTTTATTCTATTTCTCTATTCCACTCCATTTAGATCTAAGAAAGAACCCAATACAATGAAATTCCACTAGTATACAAAAAGAGAAATAGATACAAACACAAGGTCTCAAACCTTGTTATAGAATTTTTGCTTCAAAGAAAAGAAATATCACATATATAGTAAGCGAATGAAATAGAGTCAGCGAATGAAGCGGATTCATTAACAACTCAATTTACAGATCAAAAATGCAAAAAAAGAAAGCATTGCCTTCTTTCCTATATCTTGTATTTATCGTACTTTTACCCTGGGGAGTCTCTTTCTCTTTTAACAAATGTCTGGAACTTTGGATTAAGAATTGGTGGAATACCAGGCAATCCGAAACTCTCTTAACTGATATTCAAGAGAAAAGGGTTCTAGAAAGATTCATAGAATTAGAAGAACTTTTTCTCTTGGACGAAATGATAAAAGAGAAACCGAAGACACATGTACAAAAATCTCCTATAGGAATACACAAGGAAATAATACAATTGGCCAAAATAGATAATGAGGATCATCTCCATATCATTTTGCATTTTTCGACAAATATAATATCTTTGGCTATTCTAAGTGGTTCTTTTTTTCTGGGTAAAGAGGAACTTGTCATTTTGAATTCTTGGGTTCAGGAATTCTTCTATAACTTAAATGACTCAATAAAAGCTTTTTTTATTCTTTTAGTTACTGATTTTTTTGTTGGATTTCACTCCACCCGCGGTTGGGAACTACTAATTCGTTGGGTCTACAACGATCTTGGATGGGCTCCTAACGAGCTAATTTTCACTATTTTTGTTTGTAGTTTTCCTGTGATTCTAGACACGTGTTTGAAATTTTGGGTCTTTTTTTGTTTAAACCGTCTATCTCCTTCGCTTGTAGTCATTTATCATTCAATTAGTGAAGCATAAACTCACGCATTTGATTTCCTAATATTAATTTAGCATCTTTCTTCCTTTAGAAAGAAAGCCCTTTTCCTTTTTAGCAAAATTCTTTCTATTTCTACCTGCTCAAGGTATTCATCATTCCAGTACAACTGTTGCAGTAGAATGACAACAGACTCGTGTATAGGGAACTAGATTAGCTTAGCTACCTATCTAATTTATTGTAGAAATTCCGGGATCCGCGATTGGACATGGAAAATAGAAATACTTTTTCTTGGTTAAAGGAACAGATGATTCGATCGATTTCTGTATCGATCATGATATACGTAATAACTCAGACATCTATTTCAAATGCATATCCCATTTTTGCGCAGCAGGGTTATGAAAACCCGCGGGAAGCAACTGGACGAATTGTATGTGCCAATTGCCATTTAGCTAATAAACCCGTGGATATTGAAGTTCCCCAAGCTGTGCTTCCTGATACTGTATTTGAAGCAGTTCTTCGAATCCCTTATGATATGCAGCTGAAACAAGTTCTTGCTAATGGGAAAAAGGGAGGGTTGAATGTGGGTGCTGTTCTTATTTTGCCCGAGGGATTCGAATTAGCGCCGCCCGACCGTATTTCTCCTGAGTTGAAAGAAAAGATAGGAAATCTCTCTTTTCAGAGTTATCGTCCCAATAAAAAAAATATTCTTGTGATAGGCCCTGTTCCCGGTAAGAAATATAGTGAAATTGTCTTTCCCATTCTTTCCCCCGATCCCGCTACGAAAAAAGACGTTCATTTCTTAAAATATCCCATATATGTAGGGGGAAACCGAGGAAGGGGACAGATCTATCCTGATGGTAGCAAGAGTAACAATACGGTCTATAATGCTACGTCAACAGGTATAGTAAAAAAAATACTACGTAAAGAAAAAGGGGGATATGAAATATCCATAGTCGATGCGTCGGATGGACGCCAAGTGATTGATATTATACCTCCCGGGCCAGAACTTCTTGTTTCAGAGGGGGAATCGATCAAGCTTGATCAACCATTAACAAGCAATCCTAATGTGGGAGGGTTTGGTCAGGGGGATGCAGAAATAGTGCTTCAGGATCCATTGCGCGTCCAAGGCCTTTTGTTCTTCTTCGCATCTGTTATTTTGGCACAAGTTTTTTTGGTTCTCAAAAAGAAACAGTTTGAAAAGGTTCAATTGTACGAAATGAATTTCTAGATCCCGGGATTTCTTACCATCAAGTTGGTAAAAAGCCTCGATTTCTGGAATTCCTTATTTCTATCTCATGCAAAAGAAGAGAATCCAAGGCAGAGGCGAGAACAATAAAAGGAACAAGTCCTTTTAGGAGAAATTGCGGGTCTTCTTAATCCTCTATTGGGCGCAAGAAAAAGGCAAAAAAGCCTTTTTCTTGTGCCGATTCGTCTTGTATCGAAGTAAGAATAAGAATCCTTTTTCTTCTTATTTGTTTTGTTAAAGATTACTATTTATTCTTTGTTCGGGTCTGTCTCTTGGACTTCCTTTGCTTAGGTTCGGGCGCGGTAGTGGACAAACAAAGGGAAAGAAAGTCTGGTGGGGGACAAATTTCTTGTGAGCAAATAGAATTGCTTGACTTTTTCAATTAAGTTCAACTTCGAACTTACAGAAATTTTGTAAAAAAAACGTATACCCTTCCATTGAAGGGTGGTTTTTATTTTTAGGCTAGTTGAGTAGTTTTTTTTTAAGGTTTTATTAGTTTATTACTCTAAACTAAATCAATGATTTGCAGGATACTTCCTTCGTGGAATAAAATATTGGATCCTCGATTGATCCTCTCTTTCTTGTTGCTTTATACCCCTCTTTGTTGTTGCTTCATAATCAATTTTATGGGCGAAAGGCGGGGGCTTTAAATCAACCGATGGATTGCTTCACTAACATCATTAACAAACAAAAGAATAAATGGAAGGATTCTAACCATCAGAGCAAAGGTTTTCTCTTTGTTATTTTTACAAATAGAGATAGGTAACCAATTTGTAGATTGTGGAATAGATTAAAATTGCGTTATAAGAATTCCGCGGGTCCTTTCCGCTCTAATCAGATAAAGCGGGGTAAGGACCCGCTAAGCTCCTACTTTTTCATGTTTACAATCTGGCTCCTCCGATTACTATAGAGATGAACCCAATCCAGAATACGAACCGTAAAAGAAAACACCTATTAAACCAATCACAAGAATACCAGTTACAGTACCTATCAGCCAAAGAGGAATTCTTCCAGTAGTATCGGCCATTTCCCCTACTTTCCTCCACATTTTCTCAAGTGGTCATGCTAGAGACAAAAACAGTCATGGATAGTTATAAGGATGGTATCCTTCCAAATGGGATAAGAGAATTCTTACTCTTACTACTCTCTTTCTTTCTCTCAATTGAAGAAGTAATTGGAAAATAAAACAGCAAGTACAAAAATAAGTAATAAACCCCAGTATAGACTGGTACGATTCAATTCAACATTTTGTTCATTTGGGTTTGATTGTGTCATAGTTCTATAGTTGGAATTTGGTTTATCGTTGGATGAACTGCATTGCTGATATTGATCCCAAGAAAAAAACCGTGGGTACAGCTAATCCGTGAACAGCCAGCCATCGCACTGTAAAAATAGGATAGGTTCGATCTATGGTCATTGGGGGCCTCCTAAAAAGATCTACTAAATTCATCTAGTTGTTCTAAAGAATCAAAACGGTCGGTTATTAATGGAATTCCTTGTCGGCTTTCCGTGAAATACTCGTTTGGCCGAGGACTTCCAAACACGTCATAAGCTAAACCCGTACTGACAAATAACCAACCCGCAATGAATAGGGAAGGTATAGTAATGCTATGAATAACCCAGTATCGAATACTGGTAATAATATCAGCAAAAGAACGTTCTCCCGTGCTTCCAGACATGCTGAGCTCCCCAAATTTTTGTACATTCAAAAAAGGAATTGATTCCGTAAAAGATGGGATCAACCAGTAAATAGAAAATTACTGATATTCATCCTTGTGAGATTGTCAATTTTGTACCAAAGGTGTATTTTGAGTATACCGAATTAGTATAGCTATCCTTCCTATGGCACAGCAATCCAGTTTCGCTTGGTCCCGAAACAGAATTCCTTTTTTCTCTTCTTTGTTCCTTGTCTATAGGGAAACTACATGTTATTCAAGGCATCAATAGAAACCCCCATTTTTTGGGGTCCTACTTATTTTCATTGTCTTCGGAATAGTAGAATAATTCAATTTGGAATAGCGGCCAAGATCTTGGGAAAACCTAAGTTAATGATCAATAGGTTTGCATAAAGAATTTAGGAAGGATATTCTCATATTGACGCAATACAAGAATAAGTATATGCAAAATGCGTCCCTTTTTTTTTTTTTTAGTTAAAAGTTTTATTCGAATCCAACCTTTCCCTTTAAGGAATTAAATTGGTTAGCATAAAATAATATCTAATAAATAGAAAAAAGAATCAAGATTCGTAATCAATCATTGTCTTGTTTGTTGGATTAGGTCTAACTTTCTTGACCAAACTGCAAGTATGGAACTTTACGAGATGAAATAGGGAAAGACAGAAGATAGAACTTAAAAGAAAAGGATAATTGAAGTAACTCGTCTTCGAATCAACTTTGGTTGAGGTTCGAAAAACGAATAAAAATAAATAAAAAGAAAGTAAATTCAAGGAAGAGCTTTCCCTTTTTCAGGGGGCCCCTCGGGGGTCGTGGAATGCTTTTCTTCTCCTCTTATTCCATATGGAATACAATGAGTTAAAATAAGAAGGAATAGGGGAATATTCGACCGTTTGCTCCAAAAAGAGGATTAAATCCTATTGAAAAAGAAATAATCCGAAATAGAAAGAACTTTTTTCAAATTCCATTCTTTATTTAATTTATCTTTTATTCCAAAATTCCCCCGAAAATCCAATTTCATTTTCAATGGGGTTAGATGATCTAGTTCTTAATATTATTACTTTACTTAACTGACAGATTCCACAACAAATCTCTTGATTCGGAATTAGGGACTCATGTCCCATCTGATGAATCAATTTTCTTTTACACTTCTGTATCTCATTCTATCTTGTTTTTTAGTATTATCTAAAATAACCGAAGAATTATGAATTTTCTATAACTTAGGTAAGTGCTTTACCAACATATGTAGTGTAGTAAAAAAATAAATGGAATTTAACCCCTTCATGCTTACTATAACTAGTTATTTCGGTTTTCTACTGGCTGCTTTAACTATAACCCCAGCTCTATTTATTGGCTTGAACAAGATACGTCTTATTTGAAATGAATTGAATGAATAAGTCAGAAAAGAAAAATCTTTCTTTTGGTTTTGGATTCCTGGTATTCTCCGACTCTTTTCCACACTAATTACCAATTCTTTTCTTGGTCATTGAGATTCGTGGATAATTTAGACTATTATTTAGAGATAGATCGTACCTCTTTTTTTTATCCCCTCGAACAAATCGAAATGATTGAAGTTTTTCTATTTGGAATCGTCTTAGGCCTAATTCCTATTACTTTAGCGGGATTATTCGTGACTGCGTATTTGCAATACAGGCGTGGGGATCAGTTGGATCTTTGATTGAGTAATATTTCTTTTTTGATTGACCTCCTCCAGACCAGAGAGGAGGTCAAATTGGAGTTGCAATTCGACTTTGTTTTTTTAAGTTATTTTACTCTGTTTCGACATAAGATAGATGGAATCACGCTCTGTAGGATTTGAACCTACGACATCGGGTTTTGGAGACCCGCGTTCTACCAAACTGAACTAAGAGCGCTTTCAAAAAGAAAATCCTTTTCTACTCCTAACGTGTCTAACGTACGTAGAGTATCCACAAATTCAAGTTATACCCACTTTAATCGATCTCCCCGCTACTGCCCATAAAGAAGAGAGAAGTAATAGGTAGGGATGACAGGATTTGAACCTGTGACATTTTGTACCCAAAACAAACGCGCTACCAAGCTGCGCTACATCCCTTTTCCAAATTGTTGTACAATGCCATTGTACACAATTCCTTTCTTGTTTTCCACATCGTAATTTTCTTCTATTTCTCTATCTATATAGAACTTTATTGTCATTTCTTGTTTTTGGTCTCATATAATCAAGGAAGGGTATACATATAAAATCCAGTCGAATTTCACCTATAAAAGAAAGATTACTATTCCTTAGTAATGTATAGGAAGAAGGGGTCATCTTTTTTTTTTTAGGGATAGGAAAATCTCGTCTATATGGTTCATTCTATATATAGAATATTGATTTTTTTTAGTTAGGAATTTCGGCTAAACAAAAGAAATACAAACGGGCAAGAGTATCTGATCATATATGTATTCCAATAAGGAAGGAGGATTTTCAATGCGGGATATAAAAACATATCTCTCTGTAGCACCCGTGCTAAGTACTCTATGGTTTGGGGCTTTAGCAGGTTTATTGATAGAAATTAATCGTTTATTCCCAGATGCTTTGTCATTCCCTTTTTTTTAATTCTAGTTATTCCTATGCGAGAGATAGAATTCTTCGTGACATGACAAAAATTTTCCTTAAACCCTTTTTTAGTATACGAAGCAAAAAGAAAGAAAAGATGGATTAGGTTGAACCTCAGAGTCATGAAAAATTTGGTAAATCCGGTATCCAAGCTAAGTCAGGCCTCACAAATCAGAGCATAGAAAGAGGCTAAGGCTTGCTACTTAAACCAAAGGATTTCGAAGCAAAATCCTTGCTAATTCGACAAGGATTGTATTCTTTAATTATTTCTCTATTTTTTATTACTTAATTTACGAATTTCACAAATTTTGTATTCTATTGGATTCGTTAGAGAATTAGAAGAATTACAACAAAATCTTTAGAAATCGCATTTTTAGTTAGGAACTTCTATGGATTTTATTCTTCTTCTTCGGATCCAAAATAGAAGAAAAAAGAATAGGTATAACAATTAAGTTAAGTCGATCCAAAAAGGAGGTTCATGGCCAAGGGCAAAGATGTTAGAATCAGAGTTATTTTGGAATGTATCAGTTGTGTTCGAAAAGGTACCAATAAGGAATCGACGGGGATTTCTAGATATAGTACTCAAAAGAATCGCCACAATACACCCGGACAATTAGAATTAAGAAAATTTTGTCGTTATTGTCGCAAGCATACGACTCATAACGAAATAAAGAAATAGGAGCATCGTGTGTTCGATTTTTCCAAAGAACAGAAAGAGTAAGAACTTCTTATTTAATATATAAAACATAGATAGAATACAAAATACAAATCAACTCATCTGATTTTAGGTAGATATTATTTCATATGTATAGAGGGTTTTTATTTTTATATATAGTATATGAATCAAATAATATATGGACCAAAGAAAGGCTACTTCTTCTGGATCCAAAATTAATAAAATAAAGAAATCCATTTTTTTTTTTCAAATTTTTAAACTAAGGAATAAATCATGTATATATCTAAACAACCTTTTCGTAAATCTAAGCAACCCTTTCGTAAATCCAAACAAACTTTTCATAAATCCAAGCAAACTTTTCGTAAATTCAAACAAACTTTTCGTAAATCCAAACAACCTTTTCGTAGGCGTTCTCGAATTGGCCCGGGGGATCGAATTGATTATAGAAACATGAGTTTAATTAATCGATTTATTAGTGAACAAGGAAAAATATTATCCAGACGAATAAATAGATTAACCTTGAAACAACAACGATTAATTACTCTTGCTATAAAACAGGCTCGTATTTTATCTTTCTTACCATTTCGTAACTATGAGAATGAGAAGCAATTTCAAGCCCAGTCAATTTCAATAATTACTGGTCCTAGACACAGAAAAAATAGACATATTCCTCAATTAACACAAAAGTTCAATTCCAATCGAAACTTAAGAAACTCCAATCAGAATTTAAGAAACAACAATCGAAACTTAAGTTCCGATTGTTGATGTTTTATTCGAAAAGGTCAGACTCATATATAAAGAAAGTAATCCAGTTTTGATTCTTGTGTTTGTTATAAGAAAGAAAAATGGGAAAAAAGAAATAGTTTTTTTATTTATTGCAACATGCTCTTTGATTCCTACCACTTAATCTTAATTTTTTGTATCTTCCCGGAGTTCCCTCTCCGGGAATTCGGTTTTAATTATTCCTGTATATTACTTTTTTATCCCTTTAATTGATGGTCTTTATTTTATTGGAAATCGTGTAAAGATTCTTTGGATTTGATACAGCTACTTGTGCAAGCATTTTACGATTAAGAATCAATTCCTTCTTGTACAGATTGTGTATTAATTTACTATAACTATCGAATACTTTATATATCCGTGTTGCTGCGTTTATCCGAGTGATCCACAAACGACGAAAATCCCTCTTTTGCCTGCCTCTATCTCGATTAGAAGAAACAAAAGCTCTTCTTACTTGTTGAGTAATCATTCGATTAAGTCTTAAATGAGCCCCTCTAAAGTTTGAGGCAAATGAACGCATTTTTGTTCGTCGTCTCCGAGCTATATATCCTCGCGGAACTCTGGTCATTGAATCAAATAAACCTTAATGAATAACTAATGATTTCTCTTCTTTTAACCGTCCTTTTTCCCATTAATAACAAAACGGATTATTCCGATATATAAAATAGTAATTCCAATGGCTTTTGCTACTATAACCTTCCCAACCACGATTTTTTATTCTATTTCCTTCAGTTATTTCGCATAGAAATAACAAATTCTAACGATACTAAAAAAACAGTGGGTTCCATCGTTTCTATAGTTCCCTTTTAAACGGTGAGGCCCTCTCTATACACCGGAGCCCTTTCTTTCATCAAAAGGTCTTGTGAACTTGTATAGTTCACATTCTTTGGCTCTACCTATCCATTATAGAGTAAATAGCTCTTTTCACAATAAGAGTTATTCATACAGTGACGGTATTTAATTATGAAAGTTGGCTAAGTAGCTGACCTTTTAGTCCGTTCTTTTAAGATAAAGGAGCATAAGCCTTTTTCTTTTTATTACTATTTCCTCCGCTTAATGGATAACCATTTGCTACCAATGGGGGAATTGCTTCTTCCAATTCCAATCTAGGTGATTGGATTTGCACCAAAGGAAACCATAAATTCCATATACCATAGAAATCTAGGATAGAGAAGCTCTATCCTATTCATTGGTACCGATCATGGATACTTCCAAAATTGTCTTATTTGTTTGAACTCATGATCTGAACGAGTCGCACATACACCCTAGCACATGTTCCTCGACGCTGAGGACATCCCTTAAGCGCGGGCGTTTTTCTAGCATTTCGTATTGGCTGTCTTGCATTTCTAATAAGTTGTTTAACCGTTGGCATGTCGTATGTATATAGAAAAAAGTGGATTGGTTTAGATCGATCTTAACCTGGTGATTAATCATCCTGAAGTATTTCTATTTTCTATAAAATCGCATAAAACCCGAATTTAGGTTTGAAATAAATTTACAAGAAATCCAGCCACTACCAATCCTTAAACATTTCTGGAAACCACGCTGGATCGGTATCGCAGTGCTCGTCAATCATTTCATCCCCTACAATATCGACAAGTCCATAAGCTTTGGCTTCGTCTGCTGACATAAAAACATCCCTTTCCATGTCTTCGGATACAACCCAAAAAGGCTTGCCTGTTCTTAGTGCATAAACCCTTGTGATCATTTCGCGAACTTTGTGTAACTCTTCCACTTCTAGTAAAAATTCAGGTGTCCTTGCCCGATAATAAGCACTAGCAGGTTGGTGAAGCATAATCCTAGCGTGGGGGAACGCTATACGCTTGGTGGGTTCTCCTCCAAGCAGAATGAAGGAGGCCATGGATGCGGCTATTCCGAGGCATATTGTATATATATCTGGTGTCACCGTTTGCATCGTATCAAAAATGGCCATTCCTGAGATTAGCCACCCGCCGGGGGAGTTTATAAACAAAAAAATATCGCTAATTCCATCTTCTATACTGAGATATACCATAAGACCTGTAATATGATTCGTGATCTCGCAACGAATCTCTTGACCTAAAAAAAGTGTCCTTTCTCGATACATAACATTGTATAAGTCAACCCAAGTCGCTTCTTCATCTCCGGGAATCCGGTAAGGTACTTTTGGAACACCAATGGGCATATTAGATTAATATTATTAAATTTAAGTAAGAAAACTACACTTTAATATGGAAACGTAAGAATGGAAGAGAAATAAAGAATCCGCAGTTTATTATCTTCATTTTTTTCTTATTCTATAAGAATACTATGGATTCTATTAATACATAGATTGAAATAATACATAGATTGCAAAATTATACATATAAGGAAGGTAAGACAGATTGAATAAAGAAAAAGGAATCTGTGATTCGAATGATAAACAAAGAGGGATTAGGGATCTATTCTTCATTTTTCCAAATAGCCCAAGCTACCCATTGCATATTGGCACTTATCGAGTATAGAATAGATCTGCTTCTCTTTCTTCTTACAAACAGAATTGGCTTCTTATTTTTAATGGAATGAAATAAATATTCACGCTTTCTGACACAGAATCCCCTAGAAGGGTTAGGTACATAGGATATGGATAGTCTTTCTTTTCCAATGCGATAAAATAAAACGACATCGTGTCTATTTTTCTTTGCTAAAGGGGTATTTCCATGGGTTTGCCTTGGTATCGTGTTCATACTGTCGTATTGAATGATCCGGGTCGATTGCTTTCGGTGCATATAATGCATACAGCTCTAGTTTCTGGTTGGGCTGGCTCGATGGCTTTATACGAATTAGCGGTTTTTGATCCCTCTGATCCTGTTCTGGATCCAATGTGGAGACAAGGTATGTTCGTCATCCCCTTCATGACTCGTTTAGGAATAACCAATTCGTGGGGTGGTTGGAGTATTTCAGGAGGAACAATAACGAATCCGGGTATTTGGAGTTATGAAGGTGTGGCAGGTGCGCATATTGTGTTTTCTGGCTTGTGTTTCTTGGCAGCTATCTGGCATTGGGTATATTGGGACCTAGAAATATTCTGTGATGAGCGGACGGGAAAACCTTCTTTGGATTTGCCCAAGATCTTTGGAATTCATTTATTTCTTGCAGGGGTGGCTTGTTTTGGCTTTGGTGCATTTCATGTAACGGGTTTGTATGGTCCTGGGATATGGGTGTCTGATCCTTATGGACTAACTGGAAAAGTACAAGCTGTAAGTCCTGCGTGGGGTGCAGAAGGTTTTGATCCTTTCGTTCCGGGAGGAATAGCTTCGCATCATATTGCTGCGGGTACATTGGGCATATTAGCGGGCCTATTCCATCTTAGTGTCCGTCCGCCTCAACGTCTATACAAAGGATTACGTATGGGCAATATTGAAACTGTACTTTCCAGTAGTATCGCTGCTGTTTTTTTTGCAGCTTTCGTAGTTGCCGGAACTATGTGGTATGGATCGGCAACTACCCCAATCGAATTATTTGGGCCTACTCGTTATCAGTGGGATCAGGGATACTTTCAGCAAGAAATATATAGAAGAGTTAGTGATGGATTAGCCGAAAATCTTAGTTTATCAGAAGCTTGGTCTAAAATTCCCGAAAAATTAGCCTTTTATGATTATATTGGTAATAATCCGGCAAAGGGGGGATTATTCAGAGCAGGCTCAATGGACAATGGGGATGGAATAGCTGTTGGATGGTTAGGACATCCCGTCTTTAGAGATAAAGAAGGACGCGAGCTTTTTGTACGTCGCATGCCTACTTTTTTTGAAACATTTCCCGTAGTTTTGGTAGATGAAGAGGGAATTGTGAGAGCGGACGTTCCTTTTAGAAGAGCAGAATCCAAATATAGCGTTGAACAAGTAGGCGTAACGGTGGAGTTCTATGGTGGAGAACTTAATGGAGTAAGTTATTCTGATCCTGCTACTGTAAAAAAATATGCGAGGCGTGCTCAATTAGGGGAAATTTTTGAATTAGATCGAGCTACTTTGAAATCGGATGGTGTTTTTCGCAGCAGTCCAAGGGGTTGGTTCACTTTTGGTCATGCTACCTTTGCTTTGCTCTTCTTTTTCGGACACATTTGGCATGGCGCTCGAACCTTGTTCCGAGATGTTTTTGCTGGTATTGATCCAGACTTGGATGCTCAAGTGGAATTTGGAACATTCCAAAAAGTTGGAGATCCAACTACAAGGAGACAGACAGTCTGATACCACATTGCTATGGTGTTTTTTACCTCTCTTTTTTGATTTGACATGGGAAACATCTCCTGTCCTTTCTTTGACTCTTTTTCTTTTTTTATATGGGAAATGATCCAAAATGACAAGTGAATAGGTGTGGAAGTTATAATTGTAAATAAACCACGATCGAATCTATGGAAGCATTGGTTTATACGTTCCTTTTAGTTTCGACTTTAGGGATAATTTTTTTCGCTATCTTCTTCCGAGAACCACCTAAGGTTCCGACTAAAAAATGAAATAATTTAATTGAAGTAAGAAGTCTCCCCATCTGGGAGACTTCTTACTTCAATTAGTCCCCATGTTCTTCGAATGGGTCTCTTAATTGTTGAGAGGGTTGCCCAAACGCGGTATATAAGGCATACCCAGTAAAGCTTACAAGTAAACCAGATATGGAGATGGCGACTAAAGTTGCTGTTTCCATTTTTATAGAATTTCAAGATTACAATGGATCCATGAAAAGATCGTGTATTTACAACTACAACGGAATAGTATACAAAGTCAACACCAATGATTAAATAGAATTTATGGCTACACAAACCGTTGAAGATAGTTCTAGACCTAGGCCAAAACGAACTGGCGCAGGTAGTTTATTGAAACCCTTGAATTCGGAATATGGGAAAGTAGCTCCCGGTTGGGGGACTACTCCTTTTATGGGGGTCGCAATGGCTTTATTCGCGATATTCCTATCTATCATTTTAGAAATTTATAATTCTTCTGTTTTACTGGACGGAATTTTAACGAATTAGGTTTCTACTAACTAAAACTATGAAGTCATAGTTTTTCCATCCAAAAAAAGGCCTTTCTACTTTAAGCTCCACATTTCTAGACATTCTGGTAGTTCGACCGTGTATTTTTTTGTTTCGGTATCTCTGGAATATGAGTGTGTGACTTGTTAGAGTTGATCCTATTGATAATACATAGAAAGGGCCTGTTATATCTATTAAGATGATTCTAATTTAATTCGTCGGATATTATTTATTCTAGTATCTGGAACACGAAATACATAGAGTGGATCAAGAAAAAAAAAGGAACTATGATTCATACTCACTATTTAGACCTCGTAACCAGACTGAAAAAAAAATTCAAGTAGTTCTTAATAAAAAAAGAAATTTTCTTCCTTCCAATTTTGTTTGCCCAAAAGAAAACTTTTTTTCTCTCGATTTTGTCGGGTCATTACACCGATTCAATAAATGATCATCAAGCGGTTCTTATTCGAAGAACCCTTGCCTTTTGTTTAGCTTGAGACTCAACCATCGTGGCTCTAGTATGAATCTAAGGTTTTAATTGAACTGCTTCATAGGATCGCAACAAGATAATTTCTATCAGAAAACCACTAGAAATTTTTCTTTTTTATTTACTAGTAAATAAAAAAAAGAAAAAAAAATAGGGACGAGAAAAGTCAAGAGGCCTCTACAACATAAGGGAAAGGAAGACAGATGAGCCAACTTGAGATTTTTTGGCATTATCATCACAAAGAAGAAATTCTGGATTTTTCTTATTTCATATCTTCAAGGCAAATCGATCCAATCCCGTGGCTGATGAAGTTTTGAACCTTTATTTTCTAATATCCGTTGAAAATTTGTGTGTTTCTGCTTGAGCCGTACGAGATGAAATTTTCATATACGGTTCTCAGAGGGGGAGTCGGGCTAATTACCTATCTCAATAAAGTATATGATTGGTTTGAGGAACGTCTTGAGATTCAGGCAATTGCGGATGATATAACTAGTAAATATGTTCCTCCTCATGTCAACATATTTTATTGTTTAGGGGGAATTACACTTACTTGTTTTCTAGTACAAGTTGCTACCGGTTTTGCTATGACTTTTTACTACCGACCAACCGTTACAGAGGCTTTTTCCTCTGTTCAATATATAATGACGGAGGCCAACTTTGGTTGGTTAATCCGATCAGTTCATCGATGGTCAGCAAGTATGATGGTTCTAATGATGATCCTGCACGTATTTCGTGTGTATCTCACAGGTGGATTTAAAAAACCCCGTGAATTAACTTGGGTCACAGGTGTGGTTTTGGCTGTATTGACTGCATCATTTGGTGTAACTGGTTATTCTTTGCCTTGGGATCAAATTGGTTATTGGGCAGTCAAAATTGTGACAGGTGTACCTGAAGCGATTCCGGTAATAGGATCCCCTTTAGTGGAGTTATTACGTGGAAGTGCTAGTGTGGGCCAATCCACTTTGACTCGTTTTTATAGTTTACATACCTTTGTACTGCCTCTGCTTACTGCCGTATTTATGTTAATGCACTTTCCAATGATACGTAAGCAAGGTATTTCAGGTCCTTTATAGGGAAGGCATATCATAGAGAATTCTAATTCTCATATATCATATCGGGTAGGTTGTGGTATTTTATTGCTACAAACATGGGTTATTGTAAAATAAGACATGTCATTTGGATACTTCACTTCAACTCCGAAGTATTTTGATACAAATAGTTGAAGTGAATTTTACGAAAGAAAATAAGGCGGATTATGGGAGTGTGTGACTTGAATTATTGATTTGGCCATGCAGATTGAGAATTGGATCTGCCGCATTAGAATTCACGACCAAAGGTGTCTCCGCATCCAATCAACACGTAAGTCCCCTATCTAGGAAGGATAGGCTGGTTCACTCGAGGAGAATATTTTCTATGATCATACCCCAACCATGTCATCCATGAACAGGCTCCGTAAGATCCCGTAGAGTATAAATAGAATAAGTCATGTGATATGATCCAATTCTATATTTATTACACTTACTTTTTATTATAGTATGAAAATGCATTCATTTTCTTTGCATTGATTTCGATCCACAATACTATCGGAGTAAAAGAAGGGATCTAAGGAAGAAGGTAGGCTAAACTTTTTTTTATTAGTAACAAGTAAATACTTTGTTTGGACGTAAGAAACTTGCGATATTGAGGGGATAAACACCAACTAATCAAGAGACAATCCACAAAGCAATTGATCATGATCAAATTTGTAAGCCCACTTGGATATTGAGCATTTACGCATAAGAATAGGATTCTTTTCAATGAGTAGTTATAGGCGCAACTTCGGAAAAGATAATCTGGTAAAGCTTTTCTTACCTTGAGTCAGTGAGTCATTATATAACCTATTCGATTTTGGATCCTCCACGGTCTTATTTCTTTCATTCTTGCTCGAGCCGGATGATGAAAAATTCTCATGTCCGGTTCCTTTGGGGGATGGATCCTAAAGAATTCACCTATCCCAATAACAAAGAAACCTGACTTAAATGATCCTGTATTAAGAGCAAAATTAGCTAAAGGGATGGGACATAATTATTACGGGGAACCCGCGTGGCCCAACGATCTTTTATACATTTTTCCAGTAGTAATTCTAGGTACTATTGCATGTAATGTAGGTTTAGCGGTTCTCGAGCCGTCAATGATTGGTGAACCGGCGGATCCGTTTGCAACTCCTCTGGAAATATTACCCGAGTGGTACTTCTTTCCCGTATTTCAAATACTCCGTACAGTACCCAATAAGTTATTGGGCGTTCTCTTAATGGTTTCTGTGCCAACGGGCTTATTGACAGTACCCTTTCTAGAGAATGTCAATAAATTCCAAAATCCATTTCGTCGCCCAGTAGCTACGACCGTTTTTTTAATCGGTACTGCAGTAGCTCTTTGGTTAGGTATTGGAGCAACATTACCCATTGATAAATCTTTAACTTTAGGTCTTTTTTAGGGATTTTTCGGGTTGATTCATTCAACCGTGAAGTCCTCCGCATGGGTATCTAGGAAATAGTTACTTCCAAGTGAATCTTCCCTAGATACCTAAAATCTATTTTATTATGATCCATTTCGCGAAAATATAGATTGTGCCAAAGATGCAAAATTGTTTTCTTTTTTCTTTTTATTCTAACTCGAAAAAGAAGAAGAGGAAAAAATAGCAATGGATTTAAAGCGAGAACTTGTTCTTAGGTAAATCAATTGGGAGATGCTTCTCTAGAGTGTTCCATATAAGTTTTCCATCTTCCATACAAAAACTGTTAATTCTCATAAGATCTTCTTCAGTCTTACTCAAAAGGTCCAATAGTGTATGTATATTGGCCCTTTTGAGACAATTATACGTTCTAGAAGGCAATTCTAATTGATCAATAAAAATACAATTCAATGGAATTCCTTTTTTGTTTTTCTTTAGATTAGTGAATCTTTTTTGAAAGGTTAAAAGGGGTGCAGTAAACCTGTTTTGATTTTCTTCGAAACTAGTGCCCCCTTCCTCCGCGTGTAGAAAAGGAAGAAATAAATCAATCAAATTACGAGAAGCTTCATAAAGCGCTTCTTTAGGGGTTAAACTTCCATTCGTCCATATTTCTAGAAAAAGTATCTCGTGTTTTTCATTTCCATTCCCACAAGAAAAAATACTATAATTCACATTTCGAACAGGCATGGATACAGCATCTATAGGATAACTTCCATCTTGCGAGTTCTTTCTGAGTTCCGTATGATATCCGCGATCTCTCTTGATCTGTAACTCAATACAGAAATCAATGGGCTCTCTCAAGTTAGCTATAGGTTGTGTCGTATCAACGATTTCTACGGAAGGCGGTAAGATTATATCTTGAGCGGTTATGTATCTAGGGCCTTTGACGCAAATTGATGCGTCTATAACTCCATAGAGATTACTTCTCAATACAATTTCTTTTAAATTTAGTAAAATTTCTTGTATGGATTCTTCAATACCTACTATTGTAGAATATTCGTGTGGCACGTTCCCAAATTTTGCGCGTGTGATACATGTTCCTTCTATTTCTCCAAGTAAAGCTCGTCGCAGGGCAATACCGACAGTATCCGCTTGACCTTTTCTAAGCGGGGACAGAATGAAACGACCATAATAAAGACGTTTACTATCTACTCTTGATTCAACACACTTCCACTGTAGTGTTTGGGTGGATCCTGTTACCTCCTCTCGAACCATAATAGACTAGTATTATTATTTGATCATTGAATCGTTTATTTCTCTTGAAAGCAGTTTAATTCTTTTACAGACGTCTTTTTTTAGGAGGTCGACATCCATTATGCGGCATAGGTGTTACATCGCGTATACAACTTAATCGTACACCACTTTTAGCAATAGCTCGTAATGCGGCATCTCTTCCGCTACCAGCACCTTTTACCATAACTTCTGCTCGTTGCAAACCCACTGTACGAATAGCATCTACTGCTGTTCTTTGACCAGCATAAGGTGATGCTTTTCTTGAGCTTTTGAATCCACAAGTACCTGCGGAGGACCAGAAAACCACCCGACCTTGCGGGTCTGTAACAGTTATAATGGTATTGTTGAAACTGGCTTGAACATGAATAACCCCTTTTGTTATTCTACGTGCACTCTTCCGTAAACTAAAACGGGCATTCCTACGCAAACCAACACGCACTCTCTTACGTGAACCTATTTTTGGTGTAGCTTTTGTCATATTTTATTATCTCATAAATATGAGTTAGAAATAACAAAAAGAAAAAAAGATACAAAGATATCCGTTTCAGGGTCAAATATATCCTTTACTTTCATTTTTTGAGTTGGAATTTGGACATTTCCGTGGGTACTTTTTTTTCTTCCTTTTTAGAAAGGAAAGCTCCTTTTTCGAAAGATTACCCCTGTCTTTGTTTATGCTTCGGATTGGAACAAATGACTCTAATTCGCCCACGCCTACGAATCAGTCGACATTTTGTACAAATTTTACGAACAGAAGCTCTTATTTTCATATTTAGGTATTCCTTTCTTAAACTATGAATCTATTCTTTGGGAAAAAATAAGTCTCTTCACTTAAATTTTGAAACTTGGAATTTATTACCCTAGAAAAACCTAATCCTTTGAATCTTTGGTATCCTTCAAATCTTCAGTATCCTTCGAGTCTTCGGTACGCTTCGAATCCTTATGGGGAAGTCTATAAATTATACGTCCCTTGCTTGAATCATAACGACTTACTTCAATTTTGACCCTATCCCCCATCAGTATTCGTATAGAACTGGACCGGATCTTTCCTGAAATATAGCCCAGGATGATGGTGTCATTCTCTAGGCGAACGCGGAACATTCCGTTGGGTAGGGCTTCCGTAACTAAACCTTCGAAAGTAACTTTTGCTTCTCTCGGGTTTTTTTTTTCTTTCCTATTTTTTTTTTCTGTCATATTTTTTTTTCTCCTATTTTTCGATTTTTATTTCCAAAATAGGAAGTTCGAGATAGAATTCGTGTACTATAGGTGGGGCCATTACCATATATAACATAAGACTTCTCCCCCAATTCTGTTTAGTCGAGCTTCTCGATCTGTCATTATACCTCTCGAGGTAGAAAGAATAGCAATTCCCATTCCGCCCAAAACTTTAGGAATTCCTTGATAGTTGGCATAAATTCGTAAGCCAGGTCGGCTGATACGCTTTAAAAAGGTTCTAGTTCTATATATTCCCTTTCTAGTCTTTCTCTTTTGATGCCGCAAAGTTGAAACCAAGAAATATCTGTTACTTTCCTGATGTTTCCGAACACTTTCAATAAAACCCTCTCGTAGAAGTATTTTAACAATGTTTTCGGTAATATTTGTAGATACTACTCGAACAGTTCCTTTTTTATTCATGTCTGCGTTTCTTATAGAGGTTAGTAAATCAGCAATAGTGTCCTTGCCCATAAGACTCTAATTCTAGGTTCCTCCTAATTTTTCTATAATCAACATGTTTTCCTTTTTCTTTTCATTTTGGATTTTAAAGCATATACGTGAGACACAATCTACTCATTTTTTCTTTGATCTATATCTCGTCTACTAGTATTTATAATACTTCAGGAGCTAATGAAACTATTTTAGTAAAATTCAATTCTCTCAATTCTTCGGCAATCGCTCCAAAAACTCGAGTTCCTTTTGGATTTCCTTTTTGATCAATGATAACTGCTGCATTGTCATCATAGCGTATTATTATACCGTCTTCGCATTTGAATTCTTTACATGTACGTACAATTACAGCTCGAATTACTTCGGATCTTTCTAGAGGCATTTGGGGCAATGCGTCTTTGATTACAGCAACAATAACATCACCAATACGAGCATATCGCTGATTACCAGCAGCTCCTATGACTCGAATACACATCAATTTTCGAGCTCCACTGTTATCTGCTACATTTAAAAGGGTCTGAGGTTGAATCATATTATTTTGATTTCAATTTGTTATTTCAATGCAAAAGGATGAAAGAAATATTGTCTTTCCAGAAAGAAAAACCTGGGTTTTTTATCTTCAATACTCCTTTTTGGGGTTCTATATCTCTAATCGAAGAAATTGACTTCGTATGGGCATTTTACTGGCAGCTATGGAGATAGCTGCTCTAGCTACAGTTTCGGATACTCCGCTCATTTCATAAAGTATTCGACCTGGTTTAACAACGGCTACCCAATATTCGGGGGATCCCTTTCCCGAGCCCATACGTGTTTCTGTGGGTCTTATTGTAACCGGTTTGTCGGGAAATATACGTACCCATAGTTTTCCACCACGACGCGCATATCGTGTCATTGCTCTTCGTCCTGCTTCTATCTGTCTCGCTGTGATCCAAGCGGGTTCAAGTACTTGAAGAGCGTATCTACCAAAACAAATACGATTGCCTCGGCAGGATTTTCCCTTCATTCTTCCTCTATGTTGTTTACGAAATCTAGTTCTTTTGGGGTTATAGTCGATGGTTCTTTCTTAGTTCCATCTCTACTGCAAAACTGGACATGAGAGTTTCTTCTCATCCAGCTCCTCGCGAATGAAATGAGAAAGCGTGTAAATTTCTCTAATTCCATAATATTCAAAGATATTACGGATAGATACACATCAATATAATAGAAAAGTTAGGTTTTTTTATTTCTTAAAATAGAAAAATATATAGTCAAGAAAGAAGATCTAGAATATATCCAAATTCTATATTTATATAGAATGTAATCTTTCTTTTTTATAGGGAATCTCCTTATTTTTACTCTTATTGAATCGTGGTAAAGTATTCTAATCCAATAAAGATTTCGCGGGCGAATATTTACTCTTTCCTGTCTTATTTGTTAATTTATAACCTTACCAAATAAAGCAATTTTTTTGGTTTGTTCCGCCATCCCACCCAATGAAGTATTAGGATTCTTTTCAATAAAATCCTATGTAGTCATAGGTTTTGTCGTTCCCACAGCTTCTCCTTTAATGGTTAGGTTTGAATCCTGCAATGGAGCTTCCAAAAAATTTCTTTCCGAGTCAATTTTCTCAGTTTTATTAACCCGGGCTGCTCCTTATTATTTATTATTGCTTGAAATTTTTATTTTTTATTTCAAGTTACGATTTCGAATTCTCTCTTATTTTTATTATTTTATTATATTGATGCTTTATCACATTGCCTTTTATGATGTAATTCATAGACCATACACATTGGAATCCTATATCTTTCTTATTCTTCTTCCTTCTGTCTATCATCCCTCCTTTTATCCACATCCCTTTAGTTTTGCTTCACAACCTAGAATTCGGTTTCTTTTTTAGAGAAAAAAAATGCAGTTGCTACAACTATATGATAGATCTACTCATTTATGATAGATGTATTTATTCACATAGTGACTGTTTCTTAGTTAGGATCTCGACAATACGAAGCAATAGGTTGGTTATTAGTTAATTTTCTATAATTACTAAGTTTTTTCTATTTTTAGTAGGGTTCGGTCCATTTTTTTTTTTTTTTTTTGAATCTCTATTTTGGACCCTAAAGAAAAAACTAACGAGTCACACACTAAGCATAGCAATTATATTAAAAGATTTATCAATTTTCATTAAATCTTATAGAAAGAGGTATAATTTCTTCTTTTTTTTCAGGGATTTCGGGAAAAATAAGGCTCTTGTCTTTTTTATTCTATCACTGGACAGAATGGGAAGACAAGGTTAGTTATTCTTCTTCTACGAATATCCAAATTTTTACACCTAATACTCCATAGATAGTTCGAATTGGATAGCAGCAATAATCAATTTTAGCGCGAATTGTTTGGAGGGGAAGTCTACCTTTTTTGATGCATTCGGCACGTGCTATTTCTTTCCCTGCTAGACGACCCGCTATTTTTATTTTTACTCCCTTTATCTCTGCTTTTTTAGTTAATTCAATGGCTTTTTTCATTGCCTTTCGAAATGAAACTCTATTTTTTAATTGGAAAGCTATATATTCTGCAAGAATGTTAGGTTGTCTATAAGGTTCTTTAACTTTTTCGATAGCAATATTAAGTCTCTGGTTTACAGAATTCACTTCCTTTTGGAGATCTTTCTCTAATTCTTCGATTGCTCCTTTTTGCTTTAATAAATTGGGGAATCCAATATGGATTATGACGTGGATTGTATCGATTTCTTTTTGAATTTCTATATGTGTTATTACTTCGGAACTTGAGTCTAATTCTATTTTTCTATTCGAGCCTTTTTTCCTATTCTTTTGTATATAGTTCTTGATACAATTCCGTATTTTTTTATCTTCTTGTAGACCTTCAGAATAATTTTTTGGTTGTGCGAACCAAAAGGAATGGTGATTTTGGGTTGTACCAAGTCTGAAACCGAGTGGATTTATTTTTTGTCCCATATTTTTCTATTCTATTTTTTTTTTTTACTGGGAATCGAAATCTTAGATTGATCTAAAGATTATTTAGATTTCTTTACTATATTTAGTACAATTGTTATATGACACATGGTTTTTTTTATAGGATAACCACGTCCTCGAGCCCGAGGTCTGAATTTTTTCATAATAGTACTCCTACTGACTTCGGCTTTAGTGATGAATAAATTCGCTTTGTCGAAATCCCTATAATGAGTAGCATTTGCTGCTGCCGAGTAAACCAACTTTAAGATGGGATAAGATGCTCGATAAGGCATGAGGTTCAGTATCATAACGGTTTCCTCGTAGTAACGCCAGCGAATCTCATCAAGAACTCTTTGTGCTTTGAAAACAGACATATGTATGCGTTTTTGTGCTTTGAAAACCCGTTCGAACTTAAGTAGACGATCGGTTGGAACTTTTCTTGCGAGTTTCCTTAGCCCGTTCTTCTTCTTCTTTATTCTAGGGGTATACTTTACCAATTTGAAACTTGTCATAAATAAGGTTATTACCCGCCTACCTTTACTTTATTTGAATCCTATAAATTTTGTTTATTCTGAATCTTTCTATTATGAATTCAGTTAACGACGAGATTTAGTATCCTTTCTTGCACTTTCATAACTCGTGAAATGCCGAGTAGGCACGAATTCCCCTAATTTGCGACCTACCATAGGATTTGTTATGTAAATAGGTATATGTTCCTTTCCATTATGAATCGCGATTGTATGGCCAACCATTGCGGGTAGAATGCTAGATGCCCGGGACCACGTTACTATTGTTTCTTTCTCCTCCTTCATATTGACCTTTTCGATTTTTGCCAATAAATGACGAGCTACAAAAGGATTCGTTTTTTTTCGTGTCACAGCTGATTACTCCTTTTTTTCATTTTAAAGAGTGGCATCCTATGTCCACTATCTCGATCGAGGTATGGAGGTCAGAATAAATAGAATAATGATGAATGGAAAAAAGAGAAAATCCTTTAGCTGGATAAGGGGCGGATGTAGCCAAGTGGATCAAGGCAGTGGATTGTGAATCCACCATGCGCGGGTTCAATTCCCGTCGTTCGCCCATCGCATTATTGCAAATTCCAAAAATGCAATTTTCCATATTCCTAGTTACGTATTTACTTACGGCGACGAAGAATAAAACTATCACTATATTTTTTCCTTTTCCTAGTTCTTCTTCCAAGCGCAGGATAACCCCAAGGGGTTGTGGGTTTTTTTCTACCAATGGGGGCTTTCCCTTCACCGCCCCCATGGGGGTGGTCCACAGGGTTCATAACTACCCCTCTTACTACGGGGCGTTTACCTAGCCAACACTTAGATCCGGCTCTACCCAAACTTTTTTGGTTCACCCCAACATTACCCACTTGTCCGACTGTTGCTAAGCAGTTTTGGGATACCAAACGGACCTCCCCAGATGGTAATCTTAAAGTGGCCGATTTACCCTCTTTTGCAATCAGTTTCGCTACAGCACCCGCTGCTCTAGCTAATTGCCCACCCCTTCCACGTGTGATTTCTATGTTATGTATGGCCGTGCCTAAGGGCATATCGGTTGAAGTAGATTCTTCTTTTTTCTCAAAAAACCCCTTCCCAAACTGTACAAGCTTCTTCCAAAGCATACGGCTTTCTAGATGTATATGACGATCTCTAGACAGATGGATCTTATATGAATCGTATGATGAAGTACCACATGAGTGGATATATAGAAAAGGAATCCAAATCTGCCGAATCGCTCATGTTATGATCTTCTACATCCTAGGTCTCCGCGTTCCGTCATCTGGCTTATGTTCTTCATGTAGCATTCAGATCGAATGACTCTATGAAATTACGTCGATACTTCCACATATTATGGGTAACGTAGGAGACATCCCTATTTTCACCCGGGGGTCTTAATTACCACTGCTTAGCTTTCAATTCGCCTCTGACCATCAAATTAAATGTGAATAACCCGTCCTCCTCTCTTTGAAACAAGGGGCGCTTCCGGTTCTGTGCGTGCTTCAAACAATTTTGTCTTCTCCATATTACCATATCTCTAGAGTCAATAATTTTCTATGAGGAACTACTGAACTCAATCACTTGCTGCCGTTACTCAACAGTTTTCTGTTGAGGTCTATCCCGTAGAGGTAGTCAAATTGGATCAGTGATCGATTTCTAGGTTTCGTCGTAAACCTAATTGGTTACTTCCAATTACGTAAATCAATAGTTCAAACCGCACTCAAAGGTAGGGCATTTCCCATTGATATAGGAACTTTTGTACCAGAAACAATAGTATCTCCAATTATAGCCCCTCTGGGATGTAAAATATATCTCTTCTCACCATCCCCATAGTGTATGAGACAAATGTATGCATTTCGATTAGGGTCATATTCTATGGTTACGATTCTACCAGATATGTCTTTTTGATTCCGTCGAAAATCGATTTTACGGTATAGGCGCTTATGACCTCCCCCTCTATGCCTTGCGGTAATGATTCCTCTGGCATTACGACCTTTACCACAACGGTGCCGTCCATGGATCAATTTATTTCGTGGATTGGATTTCACTTGCCTGTCTACGGTTCCCTTGCGTGTGCTCGGGATAGGTGTTTTGTATAAATGTTTCGCCGTATTATTAAGTATTCTCCTTTAGTTCTTTTCTCTATCTAGAAGTGGAATAGAATAACCCGGTTGAAGGGTAATGATCATACGTCTGTAATGCATTGTATGTCCCAGAATAGGTCCCATTCTTCTACCCTTTCCGGGTAGTCGATGGCTATTCACAGCTACTACCTTAACACCAAAGAAGAGTTCGACCCAATGCTTTATTTCTGTCTTAGTGAATCCCGATTCGACATTAGAAGTATATTGATTCTTTCCCAATAAACGAAGACTCTTTTCTGTAAATACTGCGTATTTGATTCCATCCATAAATCGACTTTCCCTCCTATGCTCTGAGTTCCAGTATCGATAAGAATTCGAGTTCTTATTGTTCTTATGTTATGGTATGAATATACCATACCAATTCGTTATGTATGGATGATGGATGAGATTCCATGGATAGAGAGCCAGTTCCAATAGACTTATGGAACGTTCCCGTTCGCGTGCATCCAGCAGGAATTGAACCCGCAAATTTACCAATTATGAGTTGGGCGCTTTAACCATTCAGCCATGGATGCTTAACAGGGATCATCGTACATCGTAAATAACCAATTTTCATATAGAAAGACATATCATAGAAAAATGAAATCGAAAATATTCGGAGATGGCAAATATTCGGAGATGACTATGAAAACACCTCTCTGGATCCTCGAATTGAAAGAGAGATTGAGAGGGATCAAGAATCCTAATTCTCGCTATTTGGAATGGATCCAATTCTATTGAGTCTGACTCATAGTGATCATTTCTCTTTAGCAAAGAAT